GAACAAAATGTTGAATTGAATCGTACCAGTCTCTACTGGGGGTTATTACTCATTTTTGTACTTGCTGTTTTATTTTCAAATTATTTCTTCAATTAATAGAAGAAATGGGAATAGTAAATAATAAAAATAGATATATATATTAGGAATTCTTTTATCACATTCGGAAGGATATCATTTCATAATTATCTATGACTGTTTATGTCTTTAGCATGGCTGACTACTTGATTAAATGTGGAGGAAAGTGGGATAAATGGCCGATACTACTGGAAGGATTCCTCTTTGGATAATAGGTACTGTAACTGGTATTCCTGTGATCGGTTTAATTGGTATTTTCTTTTATGGTTCATATTCCGGATTGGGCTCATCCCTGTAGTAATCGTATTAATCGGGTTTTCAAAATGAATTATTAAGAACTCAAAGGGATCCACTCTCTCTTTGATGAATTCGAGTGGATCCCTTTGAGTTCTTAATAATTCATAATTCTCATTTTTTTTTTTTCATTTTTATTTATATAAAATGGATATAAATGACTAAAAAATGGATATAAATGACTAAAAAATGGATATAAATGACTAAACGGACAACTTTTTCCGATGTTTCAAAAAACTCCATTTCTATTTTTTTTTTTTTACAAATTAATTGAAGAAATTTAATTTGTTTAACCAAATTCCTTAATTTCCTCTATTTTTTATTTGTTCACTACGTATTATATGCAATAAATTTTATATTCTATGTCATAAAGGTTCTAAGTTGGAAAAAATAGAAACTATAGAATTTTTCAAGAAGGGGTTTAAAAAAGATTATTTTATGAATCTTTTTTAGAACATTTTCTATTTAGACACAAACAAGAAGGAATAGGACTTGGGACTCTAGTAAAAGCCAAAAAATCTTCCCTAGAGTCCCGTTTCCCTATTGGAATTCGATTTTGTTTAATATTCTCTGTCTATATATTTTATGTTTAATATCGAATCCAATTTTCTTGCATTTTACGATAAAAAAAGATTTCTATAATAGAGAGTTCTATTATAGAAAATGAAATCTGAAAAAAAAGTGACATAATCAGAATATTCGAATTTCTTGTGGGGTTGATAAAAACAAAGTTAAATAGTTTTCCTTACAATTATATATACTTGAACTTATTTGTATTACGTTACAAGGAACTATGGTATAAAAAGACTAGACAGAAGCAAAGATCTTTTCATAATTTATTTATTCTATTCTATTATACAGAATAGACTAAATAAATTATCAACAAAAACTTAGGTATTTTTACGAGTTTAATATGTTGATAAATACGTGGGCCTAGAAATTCATTTCGGACAATTGAACCTTCTCAAATTGTTTCTTTTTAAGAACTAAAAAGATTTGTGCTAAAATAATAGATGCCAAGAAGAACAAGAGACCTTGGACACGTAACGGATCTTGAAGGACTATTTCTGCATCCCCCTGACCAAATCCACCCACATTAGGATTACTTGTTAATGGCTGATCAAGTTTGATAGATTCACCTTCTGAAACAAGAAGTTCTGGTCCTGGAGGTATAATATCAATCACTTCACGTCCATCCAATGCATCCACTATAGCTATTTCGTACCCCCCTTTTTCTTTTCGTATGATTTTTTTTACGATACCAGTTGCTGTAGCATTATACACATTATTATTACTCTTGCTTCCGTCGAGATAAATCTGACCCCTTCCCCTGTTCCCGCCTACGTATATAGGATATTTTAAGAAATGAACATCTCTCTTAATAGTGGGATCCGGGGAAAGAATAGGAAAGGTGATTTCATTATATTTCTGACCAGGAACAGGGCCTACCACAAGAATATTTTTTTTTGTAGGACGATAGTTTTGAAAAGACAGATTACCTATTTTTTCTTTAATCTCAGGCGAAATACGGTCGGGGGGTGCCAATTCAAAACCTTCTGGTAAAATAAGAACAGCCCCGACATTTAAAGACCCTTTTTTACCATTAGCAAGAACTTGTTTAACTTGCATATCATAAGGAATTCGAACAACTGCTTCAAATACAGTATCTGGAAGTACCGCTTGTGGAACCTTTATATCCACGGGCTTATTAGCTAAATGGCAATTGGCACAGACAATACGACCGGTTGCTTCTCGCGGATTTTCATAACCCTGCTGCGCAAAAATGGGATATGCATTTGAAATGGGTGCTCGAATTATTATATATATCATGATCGATATGGAAATAGATCGAGTAATCTCTTCCTTTATCCAAGAAAAAGCATTTCTAGTTTGCATGGTCTAATCCTTGATCCTGAAAATTTCTACAATAAGATTGAGTAGGTCACTCACATAGTTCCCTATCCAAGATGAAGAATCCCCTTTTTGATTTAAAGGGGATTTAAAAAGAAGGGAAAAAGTTATCTTTTTTTAGCTAAAATTAGCTAAAAAAAATTTCAATTAAAATTAGATAAGTGGATCGTTTTTTGAGTCAGTCATTCATTGAATGATAAATCACTACAAGTGATGGAGATACGCGATTTAAATAACGGAAAATCCAATATTTGAAAATTGTATCTAAAATAACTGGAAAAGTGGAAACAAGACCAGATATAATTTGATCATTTTGAGCAAATCCAAAATCTTTATAGACGAAACCAATCATTAGTTCCCAACCATGGGTTGAATGGAATCCTATACATAAATCAGTTAATAGAAGAATAGAAAAAGCTTTTATTGTGTCACTTAAATTATAGATAAATTCTCGAACCCAAGAATTAATAAGAACAAGTTCTTGATTACCAAAAATAGAATAACCGCTCAGAATAAAGAAACAGATTATATTGGTAGAGAAGTGCAAAATCGTATTCATATGATCTTCGTTATGCGTTTTGATTAACTGGATTGTTTCTTTATAGATTCCAGTACGAAGATTTTTTAGATGTGTTTCCGGACATTCCTTTAACATTTCATCTAACAAAAACAGTTCCTTAAATTCAATAAATTTTTTTAGAATACTCTTTTCTTGACTATCATTCAAGAAAATTTCGGATTGCCTAATATTCCACCAATTGATAAACCAAGATTCCAGACTTTTCTTAAATGTGAAAGAGATACACCAGGGCAAAACGACTATAGATGTAAGATATAGAAAGGGAATAAATGTTTTCTTTTTTGTCATTTTTCCTCTTTAATGAACTGAATTTCATCTCATTCCTCAACTCTATATGATAATAATCTTTCTATCAAGAATAAGTCTATTACAAGTCATAGAGCTTATATATATAAATATATAGTCTATTCTCTCATTTTTTTTTAGTTGCAATTCGAAAGTTAGTCCTTGCCTTGTTTAATTTAGAAAGAATACGTAAATCGAATAAGAAATCAAAAGAATTCACTGTCAATTCCAATTTCGAAATCAAATAATGCTCCATCTATCAAAATATTTCAATCGGTAAATAAATAGGACAATTCTGAAACTTTTTGGACAATTTCTAGTTAATTCCAATTCTTACCAGTACACGGGTAATTTCAAAAACCGAGATAGTTCGGAAGCTTTCCATGCAATGTCTATTGGCAACAAATCGTCTTCAAGCCGAGTCAAAGGAATAAACCCATTGTTTTCGGTTTCCAGATAAAGGATCTCATACGTAAAGGTACGATTAAAAAAATCCGTTTTCATATGAGTTACTAGTCTGAGGGATAGGCTCTCTTTCATAGGTATTTCGAGAGTAAAATCCTTGAAAAAGCCCCAACGACCAAACTCTATTTTTTGCTCTTTTTTATCGAACATATCATAACCACCACCTACATCCCTAATAACAATGCACAACAAATACAAAGTCCAAAAGCCGCTCAGGATTCCATATAAACCAATCACCATCCCTCGTGAATAAAATGGCAAATAAAGAGACTCCGGAATAAAATAAATGGCAAAGAGTTGTAAAGTTCCTCGGGGAAAACTATAAAATCGTTATTAACATAACTCAAAAAAGAAAGCGATAAAAATACTAATGAGCAAGATGAACTAAAAAAGATCCAAAAGTAAGAGCAAGGGTTTCGAGAAGGCCCTAGGATATAAAAAATCACTAGGTCGTTGTAACGCAGGACGGGGTTTTTTTTCTTCATAGAGGAAGCCCTCGCAGTTTTTTTCAGTTGTTTTCGTTCTTTTATCCCTTAGTATTTTTGTTTTAAGCTCTAGTATTTTTCGGTAATACATTAATTATTATCTCCCTTAGATTAAAATATTAAGAAAACAGGGTTTTTAAAATTTTGAATTTTAAGAAATTGTTTTTTTTTGAATATGAAGAAATAAAGAAGCCATTGCAATTGCTGGAAATACTAAACCCACTAAAGGAATCAAAATGGAAGGAAAGTTCATCACATGTACCTCTATTTACAATTTGTACCTTATATATATTATTGTCATTATATACATAGATTTTTGTTATTTTTTATTCTTATTTATTTAGATTGTCTATAATCATTTATTTAGATTGTCTATAATCACTAGAATTCCTATATATTTATACTAAGTATATAGGAATTCTAGTGATTATAGCTAAGTCTACATATATATACATATAATTAACTATATATGTATATGTAGACTCTATATGTCGAACAAAATAATTAACCTTCGATTTCGAAAAGAAACAAACATATGTATGATAATAGACCCTTTGACTTTTTTTATTCTTAGTATTTTTTATTCTTTTATTACTTTGTTTTCATTTTTAGTCAAAGAAAAAAAATTATGGAATTGAAATAACTCACTCAGAACTCCCTTTAAAAGATTACGCGGTACGATTGAATCAAATAAGCCTTTGTGAAATAAATATTCAGCCCCTTGCGAACCTTCGGGTACTGCCTTATTCAATGTTTGTTCAATTACTCTTTTACCAGCAAATGCAATATAAGCATTTGGTTCGGCAATAATAATATCCCCCAACATGCCAAAACTAGCCGTTACCCCACCTGTAGTAGGAGATGTAAGGATTGATACATAGAATAACTTTTTATTTGTTTGATAATCATATAAAGCAGAAGAGATTTTAGCCATTTGCATCAAGCTCAAACTTCCTTCTTGCATACGTGCTCCTCCAGACGCACATACCAGAATAAGAGGTAAAAGTTGATTGGTAGCATATTCTACCAAACGGGTAATTTTCTCACCTACTGCGGATCCCATACTACCCCCCATAAACTCAAAATCCATAATTCCAATTGCTACAGGAATACCATTTAGTTGACCCGTACCTGTTTGAACAGCCTCAGTTAATCCTGTTTTTAGTTGATAAGAATCAATACGATCTTTATAAGGTTCCTCTTCTGAATCAAATTCAATGGGATCCAGAGAAATCATGTCTTCATCCATAGGATTCCAAGTACCTGGATCAATCGAAAGTTCGATTCTATCGGAACTGCTCATTTTCAAATGATATCCGCAGTGTTCACAAATATTCATTTTTGATTTAAAAAATTTTTTATAATTTAACCCATAACAATTTTCACATTCAATCCATAAATGCTTATATTTTTGAGTTTCATCGGAATTATTAGAACTTTCTCCAATAGTCGAATTATGATCATTTGTATCATTCGTGCTAGTTATTATACTAGAACTAGAATTCTCGCTTTCACTAGAATTTATGTCCTTACCAAAAATGTAACGATAAAAATAATTGTCATTGTATTTGTCACTATCACCTAAACGGAAACTGATTTGATAATAAAGATAACTATCAATGCAACTATTAATGTTATTATTCCAACTATATTTAGTATCATCCATATAATGATCGTCATTACTCTTAGAAACATTATTCATATAGCTAGAAAAAAAACTTTCCTGTTCACTTAGGAAAGGCTGATCATTGTCAATCTCTAAAGTTTGATTCTCAATATCTAAATATATGGAATAATTGTTCCTCTTATTATCTCTAACTAAAAAAGTTTTATCAGATATTAAATTCTGGATGTTTCTGACACCTACTAAATAATCAAAATAACCGTAACTAGAATTATCATTATCATTCCAACTATTAATTTTTTTATTCATATCAGTTAAAATTTTTGGGTCTTCTTCACTTACACCGGTACTTTCAATAGGACCGAGACTATCCATTGATTTACTTAATTCACACCTGTATTCGAACTTCCTATTAAACAATATAGAATTGAACCACCTTTTTTCCATAGAGTTTTTTCCTCTATTTTCATAAAAATATAATAGATGAATAGTCATTGGATGAAAAATAATAGAAATATTCCATTTTTAATATTCTATCTCATGTATTTACTATCAAAAAAGTATATAAATTCGATAATTAGGGTTAGTAACTGATAATAATAATAAAGTAAAGAATGAGTCGATATTTTCAATAAATGATAATAAAATAATAAAAAATACCACCTTATTGGGGGTAATGTATTTATAAGTCGAATTACTTCATTTAGTTATTATTCATTTGCTTTTTCCTATATTCTATCTTTTATCTTTAGACATATACATTTTTTTTTTCATTTTTTTTTGAAAATAGATGAAAATTGCATTTATTTTTTTAGCTTATAGAAAATAACATTCTATATAAACAACAAAAAATAAAACAACAAAAATAAAAAATAAGGTATGAAGATAACAAGAGAGCGGGGGGGATAAAAGAAAAAAGCGTTTTTTAAATCTATATATAAGTCATCCGCACCCCCCCTTTTTTTATTTCATTAATTGAATTTCATTTGTTGATTCGAGCTAAGTTCCAAAAAAACGCCAGCCTTTTTTGAAATATCCTGAACAGTTCCTGTAGGTTGAGCGCCTTGTTCAAGGAAATATAGAATAATAGGAATATTTAAATAGGTTTGATTCTTTATTGGATCATAAAAACCCACTTTCCGAAGATCTCTTCCCTCTCTTCGGGATCGAACATCGATTGCAACGATTCGATAAACGGCTCATTGGGATAGATATAGATGAATAATGCACCCCCCCTAGAAACGTATAAGAAGTTTTATCCTCGTACGGCTCGGGAAAATGAAAAATTAGATGTATGTATAAAAATGGAATGTCAAATAGATCAATAAAATCATCAAATCAATTAAACTATGACTTAAGTGTTTTTTTTTTTTCGTATTTTATTTCTGACAAAAACTCCTCATATTTGTAACCCCATAACTCAAATTGGATAATTCTCAAATAACTCAAAATAAAATAAACCCTTTAGCTATTTCATTTATTGAGTGGTCTCTACCCCCTTTTCTTGCCTCTTGCCCGTTTTTCTTTATAATCTATTTTTTTTCTAATTCTAATAGAATTCTAGAATTAATGAGACAATTTGAAAATGGTATTTACTTGTTCCATGATCTTTTCGCTTTTCTTTGAATCATTGGGTTTAGACATTACTTCGGGAATCGTCAATCTTTTCAAAAAAATGGCAGCAACATACCATTTTTTTTGAATTTCTCTGAAAGAATCATACAAATAAATAGAAGGTTAATTCCCGCGAATCCACTTTGGATCGAAATAGTTTTACTAATTCCAGCAATTTTTTTTTAACCTTGTTCCAATTTGATCCTTTCGATTTTTCTATCAAAAATATACTTACGAAGTTGTTCTAACTTATTAATTTTCACTAACCTTAGATACTTGCCCCTGAGAAATGAATAAACTCGAGCTCCATCATGTACTATTTACATCATCAACCCCTTTCCTGTCCCAAAAATAAGAAGTTCTAGTGAAACAGAACAAATGATGTCGAGCCAAGAGCATGTTGATTTCTATATATTAGAAAAATGGCGGATGTAAGAATCCACAGCTAATCTAATCATGTCTTTCAAGTCACACGTTGCTTTTTACCACATCGTTTTAAACGAAGTTTTACCATAACATTCCTTTAGCTTGGATCCAGTATGTAATTGATTCAATTATGGAATCGTGAATAGTCATTGATTCAATCGATATATAATAATTTATCCTTTTTACTTTACGTCTGTGTTTTTATTCTATATAACGAAAACCATAAAGTAAAGATGTAAAAAAAGTAAAGATGTAAAAAAATGAAAATAAACTCGATATTGTATTAATAATTTGTAAAGTCGAAAAAAATCGGAATTAAAAAAAGGGGGGAATAATCTTTATTTTGATATAAAATTTGTACTCAAATATGATATACATCAGGAATGCATATACTCTGGGACGGAAGGATTCGAACCTCCGAATAGCGGGACCAAAACCCGTTGCCTTACCACTTGGCCACGCCCCATTTTCGATTTGACACTAATCTAATAAACACTATTATTGATATTGGTTGTTCGTCAATTCCACCAGTTCCAAAATTTCTATAGAAAAAATTGTTGCTAGGATTTTGATATGCGTATGTATCTATATATACATAGCATAAAACTAAATTTATTGATCATTACATAGAATTCAATTAAGATATTGTATAGAAGTAGGATTTCTTGTATTTCAGAATAAAAAGATTTTGAACTAGATAAGTTCAAATCAAAGAAGGATTTTGGCAGGTCTTATCTTATTTGATTCATTTTTTTTAGTTTTATTCATATAATATTAATTTATTTGATTTATTATTGTATTTTTTGATTTATTAATATATATAATAAAAAAATACAATAATAAATCAAATTCTAATTCAAAAAAGCAAAAATAATTTTAATTTTCTTAAAGAACAAAATGTTTGTTATGCTTAATATCTTTAGTTTGGTCTGTATTTGTATTCACTCCGTCCTTTATTCAAGTAGTTTTTTCTCGGCGAAATTGCCCGAAGCCTACGCTTTCTTGAATCCAATTGTAGATATTATGCCAGTAATACCTTTACTCTTTTTTCTCTTAGCTTTTGTTTGGCAAGCTGCTGTAAGTTTTCGATGAGATCTTTAATTTGAGTAATGTCTTAAAAAAATTAAGAATTTATTAGAAAACTAAAATGCGAACATTTTAATAATTTAAAAGATCAGATAAGTTTTACAGTGTGAATTCTCGATTCTAATATTGAAATTTTGGGGTATATACGAAAAAAATATGGATCATATCCTCATCTACGTTTTTCAATCGAAAAATCCAAATTCTATTATTCGATTTGAGCCCATCACCAATATAATACCTAGATTGCCGATATGAAAGAGGAGTTTTTGTAATAGTAATTTTGGGTAATTGTAATAAAAGGCTTGACTCTTATTACAAACCAAGTCCATTTCCGAAACTCATATACCTAAAAATCAATTCATTTTTGAGAAACTTAGTATTAAAAGAAACAAAATGTTTAATATAAGAGAATCTATTCTCTTTCTTTGTCGTTTTTTTAATTATCTTGGAGATTTTATAATGCTTACTCTAAAACTATTTGTTTACACGGTAGTGATATTCTTCGTTTCTCTTTTCATATTCGGATTCCTATCTAACGATCCAGGGCGTAATCCAGGACGTGAAGAATAAATGTATTCTGTGTTTTTATTGCTTGTGCTGGATTTTGAAATATTTTTAGGATTTTATCTATTTTATATCTTTAACTATTAAATCCAAAATTAAACAAACAAAGAAGTTCCAAAAGTTCAAAAGAAAAAAAAATACCAAATCATCAACGGAAACGGAAAGAGAGGGATTCGAACCCTCGGTACAAAAATTTGTACAACGGATTAGCAATCCGACGCTTTAGTCCACTCAGCCATCTCTCCCCAATTGAAAAAATAGAATTCCTTTGTTTATGTTATATCACATAAACAAGAAGAAGCTTGAAAAAAAAAAAAAAGACTTCTCTCTTTTTTTCTATTTAATTTCTACTCATTATTTTTATTATATATTATATATAATTATATATATAATATATAATATATAATTTTGGATTTCTTTTTTTGTCTTTTTCTACAGCCAAAGAGCCCGGCCAGTATCTAGTCGGGCTCTTTTTATTCTCATGAATATTGAATAATAATAATTTATTTGACAAAAAAATACTTGTAATTTAAACACGATAAAACCTCAAAAAAAATATGGATTTATTCCTATAATATAAAACAAAAGAAT